ATCCATTGATTCGATATTCATCTGCTTCCATTTCGACTTTCTGTAAGCGAGTCCGAGCCCTTTCGAGCTGTTCAATAGCCCCTCTGCGTAATTCTTCTGAATTTCGAATAGTACTCAAAATTCTCTGTTTTCGATTATCTAATAAATCATTTAATGAAAGTAGATTATATTATCATATATTTCACAACTTCCATAATCTCTTCCCGAACCAAACGTGAATCTTTCGATTCATTTGGCTCTCACGCTCAATTTCAATTATTATTAATATAATTATATTATAATAATAATAATTGAGTATTCTGTAATGAGCCTGCCCTCTCTTTTCTGTTCGTATTTCTGGAATATAATACAAGAATATTAATCTATTAATATTAGGGTAAGATTAGGTAATATTAGGGTAAGATTAGGAGGACTCTTCCGACTAGACAAAAAATACATAATTATCAGCAAAGTTGTTTATTTTTATTCAATTTCAAACTAACTAATCCAAAAAATAGAAATTTTTTAGACATAGGTTGTCTATTCGGCATTACAAAAAAAAAGCAAAGTCAAGATGTCCTTCCTTTTTTTGTAGGAAATAGTTAAAATGATTTTATCGATATGAGTGTCTTATATCGGATAAATTCTCAATTATTCCTAACCCATTTTGATACTAACATAGTGGTAGAAAGAGTACCCAGTGGTATGCCTGGACTTCAAACAGTTTAGTTTTAACCATGTTATTTTAAGAATCTCTTATTTTTGATTGATATTGATCAAGAATTAAACTTATTATTTACCAATAAGTTACGAAATGCTATGGTTCTTACATATAATTTATTTATAAGTAATTCGTTGAGATCTTGCACTCTCTTAGTATTTATATCTATTTATATCTATTAAAATTAAAAAGAACATAAATAAAATAAGATGCAGTCGGTTGGATCCAACCTATTCTTGAAATAGACAACTCGCACACACTCCCTTTCCAAAAAAAATCAACACCCCAAGCACCACACTTATATTTATTGGATTTGTTGCTAAAATATCGGTATTAAATCCGAAACTCCCAGCGGATTCCTCGTAACCCAATGAAAGGAAAGAATCGGTTATATTTTTCATATGTTCTCCTGTTATAAATTATAAATAGGACTAAAAAAGAAAAGAATTCTTTTGGATTTTTTGATTTTTTTTTTATTTATTTTTTGAAGTTCCTAATAAGTATCTTATTAGTTTAAGTCTGCAAAAATGCCTAAAACAAAGAAATCAAAGTCTCGTTATGCGTTGTGCTAAACCTAAACTAAGCACCAGAAGAAAGAAACCAAATGGATACACGATTACCCATCCTCAAATCAAATTGGAATCAGTTGTCAGTTGGAAGTATTATCGCAACAAATTACGTAATTGTAGAAATAAAATAGTGATAAACAAAATAGCAAATCGAAGGTAATTAAATAAGAAAAAAAAAAAATACGTACTTTTTTATACTTCTACAATGGAATTACACAAAGAAATTAAACAAAAGGATTCGCAAATAAAAGTGCTAATGCCACAACTAGACCGTAAATTGTTAAAGCTTCCATAAAAGCTAGACTAAGCAATAAAGTACCTCGTATTTTACCCTCAGCTTCGGGTTGTCTCGCAATACCCTCTACAGCTTGTCCCGCAGCAGTACCTTGCCCAACTCCAGGTCCAATAGAAGCAAGCCCTACAGCCAATCCAGCAGCAATAACGGAAGCGGCAGAAATCAATGGATTCATGGTAAGTTCCTCACACCAAAAAAAGAAAAGAAGTAGTTAATAATACAATCAATCAATAAATTATTACTTATAATTTTCTTTTTATCACTACTATTATTAGTAATATATTATTATTTAGTAATATAATACTATTAAGTACTATTAAATTATTATTAAGTACTATTAATAAATACTATTAAGATCTATTGGTTCAAATTAATTAAATTAAAAATTCTAAATTTGAATATAAATATTCTTTTCTTGAATCATCAGAACTATTTCAATATAATAATATCTAGTTTTTTAGTTTCTAAATACGATGGGTTTATATGCATAGAGTTCTAGCAGTTATTGTATTTCTTTGTTTCGAACCATTTTTTATTTTTTATTAATTCTTCGTTTTTTACTCTATCTTTAAGTTTACCTAGTCTTTATAGAATCCACGTATTTACAAACGAAACATAAGACAATTCTATTGTAATTTATCTAAATGGAGTTGACTAAATAGTTTGCTAAAATAAAATAGTTATTATAAGTTTTATATAACTAATATTTTACATAACTGATAAATATCTAATATTCCATATATATCACATATACATTTGTTTCTTCGATAACGAAAACCAACTCTCATTTCATACAAAACATACACATGGAATAGACTTATAAAAATTACATATATCTAGTATATAGTTTGAACCATTAACCCATCTTTTTTTACAATTCTTAGGATATATATATACGTATTAGGTATATCTATTATATTCCCTAATCAAGTCAAGTGAATTATCTTGAATCATATATGAATTGGTATAATTAAAAAACAGTTTGAAAAACTATATATTCAATGATGCCCTTCCATGGATTCACCTATATAAGCCGCAGCTAAGGTTGCAAAAATAAGCGCTTGAATACCACTTGTAAATAATCCAAGAAACATAACAGGTATAGGAACTACTGAAGGTACTAAAGAAACAAGAACAACAACTACTAATTCATCAGCTAATATATTTCCAAAAAGTCGAAAACTAAGAGATAAAGGTTTTGTAAAATCTTCTAGGATATTTATTGGTAAAAGTATTGGGGTTGGTTGAATGTATTTTGCGAAATAAGCCAATCCCTTTTTTGTAAGACCCGCATAAAAATATGCCACTGAAGTGGGTAAAGCTAAAGCAACAGTAGTATTTATATCATTCGTGGGCGCGGCTAACTCCCCATGAGGTAACTGTATGATTTTCCAGGGTAAAAGAGCACCTGACCAGTTAGAAACAAAAATAAATAGAAACATAGTTCCAATAAAAGGAACCCAAGGACCATACTCTTCCCCAATTTGGGTTTTGCTCAAGTCTCGAATAAATTCAAGAATATATTCGAAGAAATTCTGACCGTCGGTTGGAATAGTTTGTGGATCCCGAACAGTTATGATGACTGAACCTAATAAGATAGCAATTACGAACCAAGAAGTGATAAGTACTTGGGCATGGATTTGTAAACCTCCTATTTGCCAATAAAAATGCTGGCCTACTTCTACACCCGATATATCGTATAACCCATTTAGTGTTTTAATGGAACATGGTATAACATTCATATTGTCCTCTAATAGAAATAGAATTCAAAAAAAAAAAAAAATTATTTTGATTCAACTATCTTGTTTTTAACTTAACTACTATTTAATTTCCAATATTTTAGTTCCAAACAGGCAATATTACAATATTAATATTACACTATTATTGTATTATACTAAATAATATTAGTAATACTTTATAAAATAAATATAAAGTATTTAATTTATTTTTTATTTGATAGTATTACCCCCCCTTTTTTTTTTTAATTCAGGAATAGTAACCCCTCAAATATAAACAAATATAAATCTGAAATCTATAGAGTTTCAAAATATTTAACTAATTATTTTTTATTTTGAATAATACTCAAGGATTTCTTATATAACTAGAACGACCTTCACAAATTGCGGATACTAATTTGTTAAGTATCAATCGAATTGACGCTATAGCGTCATCGTTGGCAGGAATGGAGAGATCCGCAATATCTGGATCACAATTTGTATCAATTAAACAAATTGTTGGAATCCCCAAAATGACACATTCCCTAAGAGCCGTATATTCTTCTTGCTGATCAACAATAATTACAATATCAGGCAACCCCGTCATATATTTGATCCCCCCCAGATATGTTTGGAGGGTAAATAATTTTCTCTTTAACATCGCTGCATCTCTTTTGGGAAGCCGATTGAATTTCCCCATCTTTTGTTCTGCTCTTAAGTCTCTGAACCTCTGAAGTCTCGTTTCTGTAGTGGACCAATTTGTTAACATACCGCCAAGCCATTTTTTGTTAACATAATGACACCGAGCCCTTATTGCAGCCGATGCTACTGAATCCGCAGCTTTATTTTTGGTACCAACGATTAAGAAGTTTTTTCCCATACTCCCTGCATCAAAAACTAAATCACAGGCTTCGGACAAAAAACGAGCAGTTCTAGTAAGATTTAGAATATGAATACCTTTACGCTTTATAGAGATATAAGGATCCATTTTAGGGTTCCATTTCCTAACACCATGACCAAAATGAACTCCTGCTTCCATCATATCTGGCAAATTTATGTTCCAATATCTTCTTGCCATTTTCCCCACACCTTTTTTTTTCAAAGTTCTTCATAAACAAAATAATAATTGTTCCGACGGAACCTTATACCGACCCTTTATTTTTATTTTATATTAATTTTATATGGGGTTTAAGCCATTAATTTCTTTTAATTACTTAATTATTTAGTTTATTAACTATTTTATTAAGAAATCAATAATCACATCAGATAATCTAGATCACATCAGATAATCTATATAAAATAAATAAGTAATAAATAAATATAGTTAATAGTTAAGAGATAAAAAGAAATAATAAATAGAATTTCTTATTAAAAATCATTTAATCATCTAACTGATTGTTCTTTTGTTTCATCGAAATTGTTTGTGTCACAAGAACAAAATAATTCTCTATGGTGTAAAAAAATATCTCCCAGTTCGAACTTGAATAAATTAGTCTTTTTGATTTCTAAATTAATGTTCTTGCATTGCCTTGAGCGGTGCACTAATTTTTTAAATCCCGTACCAACGGGTATAATTTCCCCTAGAACTACGTTCTCTTTCAACCCTTTCAACCAATCAATACGACCTCGTAGGGCAGCTTTTGACAAAACTCGAGCAGTTTCTTGAAAACTGGCTTCGGATATGAAACTTTGGGTATTCAGAGATGCTCTTGTTATTCCCAATAAGATTGCCCGATAACAGATTGCTTCGTCCAATGCACGCCCCGCCCGTTCCGCCCGCAACAATGCAATTAATTCTCCGGGTGAAAAAACATTAGACATTCCATCTTCGGAAACCAACACCTTTGATGTTACTTGACGTATAATAATTTCTATATGTCTATTATGGATCTGTACTCCCTGGGAACGATAAACCTTTTGTATCTTATTAACCAAATAGATACGACTTTGGGTTATAGTTAGCTCAGCTGCAATCAAGAACTCCCAAGGTCTTCCAAGAATTCTTGGTATACATTCCTTCCAACTTTCAATTCTTTTTTCGAGGTTCATCGACATTGAATCAATCGAACGCACTTCTAAAACTTGTTCCACTTTTGGAAGACCTTGTGTTATGTCCCCAGATCTCGATTTTTCATAGTTAAATGTAACTAATGTATCTCCTTCATAAACGAGATTCCCATAATGGCCATGAATAGTTGCTCCTGGGGAGGCCAAATAGGGCTTAGCCAACCTTATGACTAAGGAGTCACCATGAACACTTATAATTTGACCTGATTTTTTTATATGTGGTCCACATTTGAATAGAAACACATTTTCACAAAAAAATTGTCCAAGGATAATTATTCTGGATGTCTCTTCACAATAATCGTGATGTGGGAAACACCAATTCAAGTAAAATGGATTGAAAATGATCTTACTACATGTATCGGGACTAAAAATTATACTATTTTCATCCATTAACAAGTGCTCAAATACGTGAAATACTTGAAAAGTCCGTTTGAAATTGTTAAGTACAAAATGTTTCTTTAATAAAATTTGATTATGAGTTATAAAATGGTAAAATGAATAAAAATTCACTATTTTAAGTGGAATATTACCTAAGGGACTCAACAAATCTATAATTTCAATTAGGAGATCTAATCTCTTTGTCATATTGTTATATTTCGAACCATTAAATTGATGATCAATTCGAGAACAATTAGATGATGACAAAATCATTAATGATTTCGATTCCTTAGTTCTATTGAACAATGTACCAATATCAATAATTCCGCCATATTGGGAAAGTGATTGAATCTTAGATTCGGAATAAAAAGGATTGATATTGTTATGATCTAATTCATTAGTGGGAATCAATCCCAAACCTGACGTATCATTTCTTTTTCCGGTATACGAAAAAGTCAACTTTACTAAGTCAATTCTTATAAAATCACGAATTAAATCATTTGCTCTTACTTCAACAAAGGAAGTATAAGCCTCTTCCACGTAACCATTTTGTTCTTGTTCCCAATTCAATACTAAGCAAGTTCGAACCAATTGAATAATTGTGTGAGAAATTCCTCGAATTGCCTTGCTATTTTTGCAAAGGATATAATTGGCAACTGTAAGTTGGATATCATCCTTTTCTTGCAATAGATCTGGAGAGAAAAGTGGTCCTAAATTTATCCCATGAGCTATTTCATATGTGACTACAGACCGAACTAAAACAAAATGCTTTTTCTTGATAGGTGTGATCCGTTGGACATATATCCAATTTTTCCATTTTGTTTTCAATTCCTTAGTATTTTTGTTTCCTGGTGGTATTAACATGCCATTGTATTTGGATATCTTATCTGTTTCTGCAGGAAAATAGATATCTCCAGAAAAAATTTTGACTTCAATACTTTTTTTTTTTCTCTCCACTCGAACTAATCCGCCCCCGCGGCTTCTTGCGTTTAAAGCGAGTTGTGTATCTACCCCAATGAGAGTATTGTTCCGAACCTTTATGGACGAGTATACAGGTAAAATATGAACTTCTTCTGGAATAAAAAAAAAACGATCTAATTTTTTTTTTTTGTATTTCGAACTGAATCCTTTGGACCCTCGATACTCAATCAAATCCTCTTTTTTTATGATTGAATCTACTTCTACAGTACCATACTTAGTAATTCCCGAATTACTTTTTCTGTATCGTGGATCATCAAAAAAAGCAAAAATAGTATTTTTTAGTAAAATACCATTTTTGGGTATTTCAATTGAAATACCCAAAAATGGTATTTGTTTTTTGTCTCTTTCTTGAACATATTGGAATTGTAATTGGATGAGGAATCTATTTTTTCTCCTTTTCGACAAAAAATAAGAATTTTTTGTCAAAATAAAAGGATATATAAAATTCCAATGACTATTGGATATGATTTGATCAGATTTTGAATAATCATGAATTCCCCTATGTTTTTTACAAAAACTATCCAACACTTTTTGTCTTACTCGATGATTAATCATTGAAAGATCAGAGATATATTTTTCTTGCACCAAAAAAGAATCAATATTCATTTGATCTTGATCTTTGTAGAACAAAAAAAAGACTATATTAGATTTCGGCGAACTCCCTGCTAATATCCATAAATGGCTTGCTTTTGGTAATAGATGAATATTACCATATGGATATTTAGTTGCATGATAGATATCGGTACTCCAATGTATTTCTCCTTTCGATTCGGAATAAATATGTTTTCGGACCTTTTCCTTAAAATAAAAGGTGGGCATCCCAGCATGAATCTCAGCAATTACTTGTTCTGATTCGACATATTGACCATTTTGAACTAAAACCAAACCCTTTGCTGGAATATTGACATTATGTATGATATTCAGACTAGCAATAGATATACACAAGTTTTTAGAACATAAAAAAGCGGGATGCCCGTGACGAGTACGTGTAGGATAAACCAAATCTGGATTATATTTGATTTTTCCATTTGAAGGAGCTCGTACATGTTCGGCCGTACCACCTGTGAATACTCCACCCGTATGAAAAGTTCTTAATGTCAGTTGAGTACCTGGTTCCCCAATTGATTGACCCGCAATAATACCTACCGCTTCTCCCAATTCGACCAGGTCCCCATGAGTGGAACTACGACCATAACATAATTGACAGATCCAAGATATACTCCTGCAAGTAAAGGGAGTTCGAATATATATTGGTTGTGCTGGAAAAATTATGAATTGATTAATAATTCCAATACCAATATCTTGATTTCGAGTGGCAATGCATCGTTTGCTTATATATATATCGTCCGCTAATACACGACCAACTAATGTTTGGAAAAATAAATTTTGTGTCATCTCGTTTTGAATACTCACGGAAATACCTTGAATAGTACCACAATCCCTTCGACGTACAATAATGTGTTGAACTACTTCAACAAGCCTACGCGTAAGGTATCCAGCATCTGATGTTCGTACAGCAGTATCTACAACCCCTTTGCGGGCTCCATAACAGGAAATTATATATTCTGTCAAAGAAAGTCCCTCGCGTAAATTGCTTTGAATGGGTAAATCAATCATTTGTCCTTGAGGATCTGACATTAATCCTCTCATACCGACTAATTGATGTACCTGAGATGCATTCCCTCTCGCCCCCGAAAAGGACATTAAATGAACTGGATTAAAAGGGTCAGTCATTCGAAAATTCGGATTCATTTCTTGTCTCAAATATTCACTTGTAGCGTACCATATCTCAATGGATTGACGTAATTTTTCTACTGCGTGTACATTCCCATAATCATGGTGTTTTTCCAAAATACAACTTTGGTATTCCGCGTCTTGGACTAACCATTCTTTAGAAGGTATTGTTAAAAGATCATCTATTCCTAATGAAATAGATGTAGTAGTGGCTTGGCGGAAACCCAAAGTCTTCACTTGATCCAGGATATGTGATGTATATGACATTCCAAAATGATCTATTAATCTGTTAATAAGTCGTTTCATAGCAGCTCCATCTATCAATTTATTGTGAAAGACAAGATTGGCCCCTTTTGCCATAAATACCCCCTTCCTTATTATCCTTAGTAGGATTCGACAATAAATTCCAGTTAATGAAATGATTCACAAATTTTCCTTTTCTTAATCTTCATTCATGCATAAACTCAGGAATTATGATACTGATGAAAATGGGGAGACTTCAATTAGGAAATTCCCTATGGAATTTCTTAGTTTAGTTCGTTTAGTTAGTAGTTTAGTTCGTTTAGTTAGTTTAGATAGTGTATGAATAGGCACGACAAAACCCTTGTATAGCTTCTTCTATTTCTCGATAAAAAGAAATATGACCAACAGTAGTTCGAATATATATACAACGAATTTGTTTTTTTACACTTCTTACTATTAGATAGCATCCATAAATCTCATGATAAGTACCCAAAGATTCATATTGAATTTCAATAGGAATTTCTTTTGAGTCAATGACACATTGATCTAGTCGCCACCGGAACCACAAAGGGCTATCCAAGTTGAGTTGTTTCTGTCGATAAGCTCCAAGCACATCATACGAACTACAAAAATATGGTTCTTTCGTAAAATTATAGTTTTTTTTGTCACCCATTTTATTTTGATAGTTTATACAAAAATATGGATTATATCGATTTGCATAAATACCTTTCCGACTCCCAATAGTTAATATATAGAGTCCAATAAGCATATCTTGCGTTGGTACAGAAATGGGGTCGCCAATGGCTGGCGACAAGAGATTCATATGAGAAAACATAAGTAAACGAGCTTCCGCTTGAGCTTCTAAAGATAAAGGTACATGAACAGCCATTTGATCCCCATCAAAGTCCGCATTAAACCCCTTACAAACTAAGGGATGTAAACAAATAGCACGCCCATCCACTAAAATGGATTGAAACGCCTGTATACCTAATCTATGCAAGGTGGGTGCTCGGTTTAACAATATAGGATACCCTTGCAGAACTTCTTGAAGTATTTCCCATATAATGGGTTCTTTTTCTCGAATTTTACTCTTAGCAATTCCTATGTTAGAAGCAACATGTTGTTTGATTAAACCACGAATTACAAATGTTTGGAATAGCTCTAGTGCTATTTCTCTAGGTAATCCACATTGATGTAATGAAAGCGATGGGCCCACGACAATGACGGAGCGCCCCGAATAATCAACCCGTTTACCAAGCAAAGTTTCACGAAATCTTCCTTCTTTGCCTTCAATTATATCTGAAAATGATTTGTAAATTTTATTATGCCCATCCCTCATGGGTTGTCCCCGAATCCCATTATCAAGAAGTGTATCTACCGCTTCTTGTATCAATTTCTCCTGACACATTACTAATTCACCTGGTGTAGATCTACTTGTTGTTAATAAATCGCTAAGAGTATTGTTCCTATAGATAACTCTTCTATAGAGTTCATTAATATCTGAACTCATTAGTTTACCTCCATCTATCTGAATGATTGGTCTTAACTCGGGGGGAAGAACTGGTAATAGGCACAAAACCATCCGTTTTGGTTCTATATTGGTTCGAATAAAATGTTTAGCTAATTCAATACGTCTAATCAAAAAATTCTTTCTTCTTCTAATTTTTATATCTTCCCATGCATTTCCATCGGATTCCTCATCATCTAATTCTTTCCATTCTACCAATGAATTATCTATAATAATTCGTAAATTCGAATCAGCTAATTGTTCTCTGATAGCACTTGCTCCTGTAGATATTTCTCGATTTCGAAATGCGTCGAAGCCTTGAGTAGTAAAAAATAAGGGTATGCTATATTTCCAAGATTGGATTTCATATTCGAATAAACCCCGTAATCGTAAAAAAGTTGGGTTTTTAGATATAGGCTTAGCCAAAGAAAAATTGAGATAGGTTCCTATAAAATTGGATTCCCCCTTCAAAATCGGACGTGAGGGTTTCCTTTCATCCGGCTCAAGTAGTTATATCAATAGTTATACCAACTAAAAAAGTTCTTTTTGGATAAAAAAAAAACCTACAAAGAGCTACCCTTTACTCAAGTTTCGAATGAGGACCAACCCTTCATTAATTCATTATTTTTTTTTTTTCATTGCATTATTACATTACTTAATTTAATTTAAGATTTAATACAAGTGAAATTCTATTATTATTTCTATTATTATTGAGTAGTCTACTTCGCCTCAAATGAAGAACCCTTTTACTTTTCAAAATTTTAAAGTAAATAAAGAATCAGGACTTATAAGGTATTTTCTTGTCTATATATGGTTTCATTCGATCTTTTAGGTCCCTAGTTTCCTCGATGGTTATACTTATGCGATGATGCACTTTGAAGCATATATGCGATAGATAAACTCCTGTAACCATACGTTATTTGCTTGTTTGAGCAAAATCTTTCTATAAAGAAATGGAATGCCTAATTCCAGGAAGATGAAAGAGTATTTTTTATTTCACGAGGTTAAACTACTAATTCTTATTTATCTCTTATAAATCTTACTGAATCGAAGTAACCATGGATCAATTCCCCTTTTTTTTTGCTTTTATTTGGAAGTATTGAATACACTCAACACTCTGAGCTTCATGTTACTCCTCCCGATACACATGTCAGAGCCGGGGGCATCCCAATAAAATGGAACGGGATGACAGTTTCGCATTCCGAATCTGTAAAATGCAAATTTCGATCAAATCACACATCGCAGTATACTAAGCCTTCTAATTCTTTAAGAGGTTTATCTAAAATATTCGCGATATAACTAGGGATACGTTTCAAATACCAGACATGGGTTACTGGGCATGCCAGTTTGATGTAGCCCATTTGATATCTTCGTATCCGAGAATCAACAAATTCCACTCCACATTGTTCACAAAACTTCGGTCCTTCTTTTTCAGCTCCGATCGCTCGATAATTTCCGCAAGCACAAATTCCACTTTTTATAGGTCCAGAGATTCTTTCACAAAACAATCCATCTTTTTCTGGTTTATTGGTTTTATAATGAAAAGTATAGGGTTTTTTCACCTCTCCAATTACCTCTCCATTAGGTAAGATTTTGTTAGCCCAAGCCTTTATTTGTTGAGGAGAAACTGATCCAATTCGAAGTTGTTGATGTTTATACCTGTCGATCATAGAATAAAAAAAATCCTGATTCATGTGGATCAAGCTTCCTTCCTATTAATCTGAAAGTTCTTCTCAGATACAATAAAATGATTCAGTTCCAGAGCCAAAGATCGTAGTTCTCGAACGAGCAACCGAAAAGATTCTGGAGCATCATCTGGTTTAGGCACTATTCCTCCAATGATTGTAGCACCAAGTACTTCTTGACGAGCTCTAATATGATCAGATTTATAAGTAAGCATTTCTTGTAAGATATTCGCAACACCAAATCCTTCTAGAGCCCAAACTTCCATTTCTCCTATTCGCTGTCCCCCTAGCTTGGCTCTTCCTCTAAGGGGCTGTTGTGTAACAAGCGCATAATATCCACTGGAGCGTCCATGGATTTTATCATCAACTTGATGAATTAATTTTAGAATATAGGGCTTTCCTATTAAAACAGGTTGTTCAAAAGGATCACCCGTTCTTCCATCAAATATTCTATTTTTTCCCGGATATTCGGGTTCAAATACCCATGGATTTTTTGTTTGCTTACTAGCCTCATATAATTCAGAAAACACTAGTTTTCTCGAAGCCTCTTGCTCATATCTCTCATCAAAAGGTGCTATTCTATAATGTTTTTTTAGCAAATCCCCCGCTAAACCGAGTGAACATTCAAATATCTGTCCAACATTCATTCGCGAAGGTACTCCCAATGGGTTGAAGACCATATCAACAGGTGTTCCATCTTGCAAATAGGGCATATCTTGTATAGGTAAAATTTTTGAAATGATACCTTTATTCCCATGTCTCCCAGCTACTTTATCACCCACTTTGATTTCACGTTTCTGTAAAATATATACACGAATCATTTCCAGATTATGACTCGAACCTGCCTTGTTATGAATCCATCTCACATCAATAACTCGACCTCTTCCTCCTATAGGTAATTTTAGAGAAGTTTCTTTTGAAGTGGATACCTGAATCCCAAGTATAGCGCGTAATAATCTATCTTCCGGGGTATACGAGGATTCGTTCGCTGTCTGCGGTGTTAATTTACCTACTAAGACATCACCTGTTTCGATCCAAGAACCCAACATCACAATTCCATTTCTGTCTAAATTGCGTAGTAAATGAGCCTCTAAATGAGGTATTTCCTTAGTAATTTTTTCGGGACCGTGGTTTGTCATATGAGTCTGAATTTCATATTTCCGGATGTGAAAAGAAGTATAAATATCCTCATATACCAGGCGTTCACTAATTAGTACTGCGTCTTCAAAATTGTAACCCTCCCATGGCATGTAAGCTACTAATACGTTTTTTCCTAAAGCGAGTTCCCCACCAACCGTAGCTGCCCCATCCGCTAAAATTTGTCCTTTTTTAATGCATTTATCCCATTGAACTTGAGGTTTTTGATGCATACAAGTATTTTTATTAGAACGTTGATACGTAAGTAATGATACACTTATAGTGTTCCCATTGCTTAAGAAAATGATTTTCTGTGTATCAGTATAAATAATCTTTCCTTCGCATTGCGCTATAGCGCAAACTCCTGAATCTAGAGACGTTTGGTATTCCAGTCCTGTTCCAACAATGCACTTCTCAGACCGAGAAAGTGGAACAGCTTGGCGTTGCATATTTGAACTCATTAAAGCGCGATTCGCATCATTATGCTCGATAAAAGGAATGAGGGAGGCCCCAATAGAAAAATATTGGAATGGAAAAATGGTTCTAAGATGAATCTGTTCCCATGCAATACTCAAGAACTCTTGACGATATCGAGCGGGAACAATCTGTTCCTCTTGAATACCCCGATTCAAAGCCAAAGAATTACCTGCTGCTACCATAAAATATTCATCTCTACTTGGAGATAAATAAATCATCTGTGCCTCTTTTGATCTCTTAGATATTTCATAAAACGGACTGTCTATGGATCCCCAATGACTAATCTTAGCATGAACAGCTAAAGATCCAATAAGTCCAACATTAATTCCTTCGGACGTATCAATTGGGCAAATACGCCCATAGTGACTAGGATGGATATCTCGTATACGAAAACTCGCAGTTCGCCCTGTCAATCCCCCAGGGCCCAAATAACTTAATTTTCGTCCATGAACAATTTGCGTTAATGGATTAGTTCGATCCAAAACTTGAGATAAAGGGTGTAGTCCGAAAAATGATTCATAAGTGGTTGTTAATGAAGTTGAAATTACTAAATTTTGGGGACTCGGTATCAATTTATGTCTGATTGCTCCACATATAGTTCCTCGAACTGTATTTTCTAAACGAACAAGAGCCAATCCAAATTGATCCTGTAATAGATCCGCTACAGAACGAATGCGTTTATTTTTCAAGTGATTCATATCATCAAGTGTATGCATTCCAAATTTCATTCCGATCAAATGATCCACAGCAGCCAATACGTCTCTTGGTAATAAAAATGTATTGTTCTGAGATATATTAAGATTTAGTTTCTGGTTCATATTTTGTCGACCAATCCTTCCCAATTCACATCTTTGTTGAAAAAATTTTCTTTGTAATTCCTTACATAAGGACTCAGAAAATACCGGATCCCCGCCTACACAAGTAAATTGTTTATAAAACTCCAAAATTGCATTTTCTTTTGACCCAATCTTTTTTTTCTCCTTGTCGTTCAGGAAAGACAATAGAATTTCGGGGTAACAAACATTATTTATAATTTCTCTTAGATTCGAACCCATAGCTGATAATAGAACTAGAATAGATATTTTTTGTTTTCTACTCACCCGAGCCCATATTCTTTCTTTTTTATCAATTTCTAATTCTAACCTTCCCCCCCAATCTGATATTATTGTGCTGGTATAAACAGAAATACTGTTATGGTCTAATTCTGAACGGTAGTAAATACCAGGGCTTTGCAATATTTGATTGATCACAATTCTGTATATTCCATTTACTATGGAGGTTCCAAAGGAATTCATTAAAGGAATGTTTCCAATAAAAACGGTTTGTTCTTGTATATCTGTACTGCTTCTCCAAATTAATCCCGCGCGTACATATAATTCAGAAGAATATGTGAGTGATTCATATATAGCATCTCTTTCTTTTAGCAAAGGTTCTACCAATTGATATGTTTCCACAAACAATTGAAATTCAATTTCTTGATCTGTATCTTCAATTTTTGGAAATTTTTGCAATTCTTCCAACAAACCTTGATTAATAAACTTCCAAAATCCTTCAAATTGGATATGATTAAATCCAGGTATTGTGGACATTTTAACATTTACATCCCGAAACATATTAATGTTTCCCATTTCCCAAAAAATTCTATTAGTGATTCACTCTTGATTGAACTATATAAATATAAATCGCTCTATCAATGATGCAATGTATATTTTGTTTACTGAATCTCATAAAATTTTTGCCAACTAAACTATATTATCTATATTATCTATATTATCTATATATAGATATATATAGATATCTTATGTATTTCATTTATACGTATGTTATACGTATGAAGGAAACGAAGTAATAAAGAACATTTTTACGTAAGTTTGTGTTTGCAACAGGAGCAATTAAAAATGAATTGATAACTCATTTCTGGAAAAATACTAGACTTAGACTAAATTTATTGAGTCTTGTATAGAGTATAGAATATCAAAACGTATCGAATTTCTACTTATTATTATGTTATGATATTACGATTCGGTTGGGTACCCTATTAAAAAATAAAAAAAAAAAAGAAATAGATTAATCAAAAAAGAAATATATTAAGAATCTCATCTTCTAGTTATTCATTATAAAATAACTAAGCTAACGACAAAATAATCGGTAGTAGCACAGTATAGGTTACTTTTTTCGTTTTTAAGACATTGAATTTTGGAACATTAAACACGAATTGTTTTTGTTTTGGTAGTAGAATTTTGATAATAGGATTGAATTGCGTAAGTTATTAAATACTTGCCTATATTATCTTCATATCGCAATTGTAATTTGATCATAATTTCTATTTATATTTCAATCACGAGTAATAGAAGAGGTATGAGGCTAAGAAAAAGGCGGACAGAACCCTCTCCAGACATCCGTGTAATTTTCATTATTCTGGATTTGACATTTTGACCTATCCATATATATTGTTATAATGAAAATTAAAAAAGAGAAAATTAAAAAGATCAATAATCCATTTTTTTGTTATGTCATTAAGGAAACACAATTTGAGATACAACCAATTGAAGAGAATAAAAAAAAACGGATCTTATTTAAACTAAATAGGGATTCATTTTTATTTTTTATAAAGTCTCAATGAGATTCAAGATCCAAGTATCTGATTATTTGAAATAAAAAAAATTCTAATGGATAATAGAATAGGAGTTATCAATTTTGAATCTACTTTGGCGACATGGCCAAGCGGTAAGGCAGGGGACTGCAAATCCTTTATCCCCAGTTCAAATCTGGGTGTCGCCTGATCAACAAAAGACTTCGGGGTTCCTATTCTTTTGAGCTAATTCAGCAAATTCTTGACAGGAACAAGCATAATTAAAAAAAGGATCTGTCCATACTTCATTTTTTTTTTCAAATTTATAAGTTTGAGAAACATACATTTTTTTTTCCTGAAAATCTGAGTTCTGGGTGTAGGTATAGGTGTAGTTCACCCAATACAAATAATACAAATAAGATAAATAAGATAAAGCAAGAATTCACTTATTAATTAATAATAATAATTATCCAAGTATCTTCCAAGTATCTGAAAAAAAAAAAAAAGCAAAAAACTATTTGTTTCCAAAAGAACAAAAGAATACGTATGAAAAAGGTGTGTATTTTTGCTTAATACTTCCCGATTCTAATTATATCAGATATCTGAAATTTAATCCTGGATTACTCATATTAATGAATCGATATTCTATATTTATTAATATAAAATATATAAAGACATAAGAGATTCCTCTCTCTTATGTCTTTATATATATATGATATATGATTCGCAAATTTATTGAATTGGTTGATCAATACTTTACTTTTATTATTTTAAAAATTATTAAAGCTAAAGTTAAAGTAAAAAAATCTTTGACTCTGTACCATCAATTCCACTATGATTATCCATCAATAATAGCTAAATTCTTTTAGGAGGTATGGAATAATTGACATGGATATAGTAAGTCTTGCTTGGGCTGCTTTAATGATAGTCTTTACATTTTCTCTTTCTCTTGTAGTATGGGGAAGGAGTGGACTTTGAGAGGCACTATTAAGTAATCAATTAAGTAATTCAATTCTTTCAATTTTTGAATTGAAACTTAAACTGATTATTTTGATTTTTTGAAGCCTAAAAAAAAATGTTTTTATTTCAATATATATTCTATTTTAGATGGAATCCAAAAAAAAAAATCATTCGTTTATTTGGACACTTAAATCTATGCATACACATAATTGGAAATTTCTTCCAATACAGAATTACTCCTAAATAGTTTTAACGAACTATATCTTACTATTATAGTATAAATTATACTATAAAAAATTATTTATATATAATTTATACTATAATAGGTAAGTATTTATACTATTATAGTATTTAGGGGTATTTCAATGAAAAACCTAATTTTTTCTTTATTTGTTTACTATTTTTTGTATTTTATAAAATATTCTTATTCTAAAAAACATAGAGATTACGAGATTAGAAGAGTTGGGTTTCAATTATTTT